TATGGACCTAGCAAAAGAAAAATTGAGATAGGTTCCTATAGTATTGGATTCCCCCCCTCACAATCGGACATGAAGGTTTCCTCTCATCCGGCTCAAGTAGTTACACCAAATAAAGAAAGGGGTTCTTCTTCTTTTTAAACTTTGTTCGAGAAAACCCTACAAAAAGCTACTCTTTACTCAAGTTCTCAGTAAGGACCAGCCTCATTCTTATCTTATTTGATTTTTGATTTTCACTCTAACCTTTTAGACTTTATTTTATGTTTACGAAAAAAAAAAAAACGAAAAAAAGGAAATGTGAAATTCTTGAGTAGTCTACTTCCCCTCAAATGATGAATCCCCTGAAAGGAAGATTTTGGGACTCTTAAAGGATTTCTTTGTCTATGATATTGTATTGTTCCATTGGATCTTTTTTAGGTCTCTACTCACCTCGATGGTTATTATCCCTTGAAGCATATATGCGATAGATAAGCTCCCGTAACCATATTCGCTTGCGCTTGCCTGAACAGAATTTCTTTTTTAAAGAAATGGAATGTATAATTCCACAAAAAGTCTTTTTTCACGAGGTATAACTAACTATTCCTATATTATCTGTTACGGAATCGACCATAGATCAATTCCCCTTTTCTTCCATTTTGAAATCTTGAATGCACCCATAATTCTGAGCTTCATGTTCCTCCTCCCAAGATACATGTCAGAGCCAGGGGCATCCCAATCAGATTAAATGGGATGACAGTTTCTCAGTCCAAATCTGTCAAATGAAAATTTCGATCAAATCACACATCGCAATATACTAGGCCCTCTAATTCCCTAAGGGGCTTATCTAAAAGATTCGCAATATAACTAGGAAGACGTTTCAAATACCACACATGAGTCACTGGACATGTCAGTTTGATGTATCCCATTTGGTACCTTCGTATGCGAGAATCAACAAATTCCACCCCGCATTCTTCACAAAATTTCGGGTCTTCTTTTTCAGTCCCAATTCCTCGGTAATTTCCACAAGCACAAATCCCACTTTTTATGGGTCCAGAAATTCTTTCACAAAACAATCCATCTTTTTCCGGTTTATTAGTTTTATAATGAAAAGTATAGGGTTTTGTCACCTCTCCAACTATCTCTCCATTGGGTAGAATCTTTTTTGCCCAAGCCCTGATTTGTTGAGGGGAAACTGGTCCAATTCTAAGTTGTTGATGTTTATACTGGTCAATCATAAAATAAAATTCTGATTCATTGAGATCAAGCTTCCTTCCTATCCATCTGGAAGTTCTTTTCAGATACAAGGAAATGATTCAGTTCCAGGGACAAAGATCGTAGTTCTCGAACGAGCAATCGAAAAGATTCTGGAGCACCCTCTGGGTTAGGTACTGTTGCCCCAATAATCGTAGCACCAAGTACTTCTTGACGAGCTCTAATATGATCAGATTTGTAAGTAAGCATCTCTTGTAAGATATGAGCAACACCAAATCCCTCTAGAGCCCAAACTTCCATTTCCCCTACTCTTTGTCCCCCTTGTTTGGCCCTCCCTCTAAGGGGTTGTTGTGTAACAAGTGCGTAATGCCCACTGGAACGTCCATGGATTTTATCATCAACTTGATGGATTAATTTTAGGATATAGGACTTTCCTATTAGAACAGGTTGTTCAAAAAGATCTCCTGTTCTTCCATCAAATATTCTGCTTTTTCCCGGATATTCGGGTTCAAATACCCATGGATTTTTTGTTTTCTTACTGGCTTCATATAATTCGGAAAACACTAGTTTTCTTGAGGCCTCTTGCTCATATCTCTCATCAAAAGGTCCTATTCTATAATGTTTCTTTAGCAGATCCCCCGCTAACCCGAGTGAACATTCAAATATCTGTCCCACATTCATTCGTGAGGGGACTCCTAATGGGTTGAATACCATATCAACGGGCGTTCCATCTTGCAAATAGGGCATATCTTGTCTAGACAAAATCTTAGAAATTATACCTTTATTCCCATGCCTTCCAGCTACTTTATCACCTACTTTGATTTCACGTTTCTGTGAAATATATACACGAATCCTTTCTGGATTAGAATTGGAAACCCCTCTTCTATGGATCCATCTCACATCAATAACTCGACCCCTTCCCCCTATAGGTAGTCTTAGAGAAGTTTCTTTTGAAGTGGATACCTGAATGCCAAGTATAGCTCGTAATAATCTATCCTCCGGGGCATATGAGGATTCGCTCGCTGTCTGAGGTGTTAATTTACCTACTAAGATATCACCTGTTTCTATCCAAGATCCCAGCATCACAATTCCATTTCTGTCTAAATTTCGGAGTAAACGAGCCTCTAAATGTGGGATCTCCTTAGTGATTCTTTCAGGACCTTGGCTTGTTACATGAGTCTGAATTTCATATTTCCGGATATGAAAAGAAGTATAAATATCTTTATAAACCAGACATTCGCTAATTAGTACTGCATCTTCAAAATTGTAACCTTCCCATGGCATATAAGCTACTAATACATTTTTTCCTAAAGCGAGTTCTCCACCAGCTGTAGCCGCACCGCCCGCTAGAATTTGTCCCTTTTTAATGTATTTACCCCGCTGAACCTGAGTTTTTTGATTCATACAAGTATTTTTGTTGGAACGTTGATACATAACCAATGGAATGCTTAGAGTATCCCCATTACTTGAGAAAATGATCTTTTGAGTATCAGTATAAATGATTTTTCCTTTGCGTTCGGCTATAACTGAAACCCCCGAATCTAGAGCCGTTTGTCCTTCCAACCCAGTTCCAACAATGCACTTCTCGGACCGAGAAAGGGGAACTGCTTGGCGCTGCATATTAGAACTCATTAAAGCTCGATTCGCATCATTATGCTCAATAAAAGGAATGAGGGAAGCTCCAATAGAAAAATATTGGAAGGGAAAAATGCTTCTAAGATGAATCTCTTCCCATGCAATAGTCAGGAATTCTTGACGATATCGAGCTGGAACAACCTGTTGTTCTTGAATATCCCGATTCAAGGCCAAAGAATTTCCTGCTGCTACCATATAATATTCATCTCTATTTGGTGATAAATAAACCATCTGTGCCTCTTTTGATCTCTCAGATAATCCATAAAATGGACTCTCTATAGATCCCCAATAACCAACCTTCACATGAATAGCTAATGATCCCATAAGTCCAACATTGATTCCTTCGGACGTGTCAATTGGACAAATACGTCCATAGTGACTCGGGTGGATATCTCGTATTCGAAAACTAGCAGTTCGCCCCGTCAATCCTCCAGGACCCAAATAACTCCATTTTCGCCCATGAACAATTTGTGTCAACGGATTAGTTCGATCCAAAACTTGAGATAAAGGGTGTAGGCCAAAAAACGATTCATAAGTAGTTGTTAATGAAGTTGAAGTTACCAAATTTTGAGGAGTCGGTATCAATTTATGCCTGATTGCTCCACATATAGTTCCTCGAACCGTATTTTCTAAACGAACAAGAGCCAATCCGAATTGATCCTGTAATAGATCTGCTACAGAACGAATACGTTTATTTTTCAAGTGACTCATATCGTCAAGTGTACCCATTCCCAATTTAATTCCAATCAAATGATCCACAGCAGCCAATAAATCTCGTGGTAACAAAAATGTATTGTTTTGGGGTATATCAAGATTAAGTCTCCGGTTCATATTTCGTCGACCAATCTTTCCTAACTCACATCTTTGTTGAAAAAATTTCTTTTGTAATTCCTTGCATAAGGACTCAGAAAATACTGGATCCCCCCCTACACAGGCAAATTGTTGATAAAACTCCAAAATAGCATTTTCTTTTGACCCAATCTTTTTTTTCTCTTTATCATTCGGGAAAGACAAGAAAATCTCAGGGTAACAAACATTATCTAAAATTTCTCTTATATTCGAACCCATAGCTGATGATAGAACTAGAATAGATATTTTTTGTTTTCTACTTACACGGGCCCATATCCTTGCTTTTCTATCAATTTCTAATTCCGACCTTCCCCCCCAATCCGATATTATAGTACTGGTATAGACAGAAACTCCGTTATGTTCCAATTCTGAACGATAGTAAATACCGGGACTTTGCAATATTTGGTTGATCACAATTCGGTATATTCCATTTACTATAGAGGTTCCAAAAGAATTCATTATAGGGATGTTTCCAATAAAAACGGTTTGTTCTTGCATATTTCTACCGGTTTTCCAAATTAATACCGCGGGTATATATAATTCAGAAGAATATGTGAGTGATTCATACACAGCATCTCTTTCTGTTATCAAGGGCTCTACCAATTGATATGTTTCCACAAATAATTGAAATTCAATTTCTTGATCTCTATCTTCTATTTTTTGAAACTTATGAAATTCTTCCGTCAAGCCCTGATTAATGAACCTACAAAATCCCTCAAATTGTATCTGACTAAATCCAGGTATTGCGGACATTCCCTCATTTCCATTCTGGAGCATCTTAATCTGAAGTTTCCTCTTTATTGAAAAAATCCCATTATCAGCTTTTGGCTCACTATTCATCGAACCCTACCAATTGATCTAGCAATGATGGAATGGATATTCTGTTTACTGAATCACATAAAATTTTAGTCAACTCCATCCATATATATCGTATGAACGAAAGCAAGACAGAGAAATGAAGGGCATTTTCGATGCAAGTTCGAATTTGATCTTGAGACAGGTACAAATAGAAAGAAATGGAAATTAATAAAGCATTCCTGGGAAAAATTCTGTCACTTAGGCTGATGGAGTCTTTTATCGGATATAAAAATTGATCCAATTTAGATCTAATACCTAATTCTTTTATTATGATATTAATGATATTATGATCAGCGTACAAAAAAAGAAAAAATCAATGAGTTTAGGATTGAATCTGCTCTCTATGAATGAGATAAAAACAGAAGAATCAGGAACAGCATAGAGTTTCCCTTTTTTTTTAGCACACGTAATTGAATGTTCAAAAAGGAATTCGCAAATCTTTTTTTGGTAGTAAAATTTATAAAATACAATGGAATTGCGTACGTATATAGTCATAGGAGTAATCTTTAGGAAGTATATGACGATATAGCTATCTAGCTATCCGTATATCACATCTTTTATAAGAATTGAACTTGGTGCAACCTAGGTTAGGTCGTACTCTATCATAATATCTATCTTCTATTCATATTCAATGAAATATTCAAGCACAATAATCCTATATAGGGATATGTGCATAAGAAATAGACCCGGCTTGGTATCCACGTATAACAATAACAATTTCTGTTCTAGAGTTTACACTTTTCTGGGGTTTACATATACACATATATTTTCTTATAATTAGAATTGATCATATAATTGATAATAATTAGTCGGAAATCAATTGGATTTTGCATCCATTAAGATAAGGAGATACAAAATTAAGAGCTGTTCGCTAATTCAAAGTAAGAAAAGTAAGTAAGAGTAAAAGAGTAAGAATTAAATAGTTAATGGAGTAAAGAATAATTTATTCGAAATTGACCTGCATTTTACAGTCTGTGACCGGGCCGGGAATCTTTTCACTTTTCTATAGATCTATCGAATCTATAGAAAAGTGAAAAGAGAAGGTAAGTTTTTAAGCGACGCGTGTTTTGAGATAAAATAAATCGAAGAAAAGAATATAAATCGGATCCAAGAAAAAAGAGGAATTTTTTTTGGAAAAGGATAAGTACAATGGGATTTAAGATCCAAAAATAAAAGAAATTAAAAAATTAAAATCAAAATGAGGAGAGGGATAGAAAGAGAATAAAATAGAATATCTAAGTCTAATAATATTAAGAATATTAAAAGAATATTCTTAATATCTTAATTTAATATCTTAATATAATAAATATAATAGTAATAGAATATATAGAATATATATAAATTAGAATAGAATATAGAATAATTTAGAATAGAATCTTATAGAATTTATTATAGAATTTATTTCTTCTTTATTCTTCTTCATTTCTTTATCTGTTTTGGATGTAATTTGGCGGCATGGCCAAGTGGTAAGGCGGGGGACTGCAAATCCTTTATCCCCGGTTCGAATCTGGGTGTCGCCTGATCAACAAAAAAAGACTTGGAATTTCTTAATCCTGTTGATCGAACTTGACAAATTCTTGCCCCGCAAAAGCATAGGCAAGGACTAGGTCTGTCGATACTTGATTTTGAGAACCATAGGTCCTATAAAAGACTGTCATCTTTTTTCTCAAAATCTGGGTTCTGAGTGTGGCTCAAAAAAGTACCAATAAATCTGAAGCAACCCAATCTTATGAAAGATTGGTTTGGGCTATTCTGAATTGAATCAAATAAAAGAAATAGCGAGAATTCATTCCGAAGAACTATGAAAGTAAGAAGTCGGAAATATTGGTATCCAAACCAAAGGTTCCTAAGAGACACTCCTTTTTGGCTACTAAGGTTTAATAAAAGATTCTAAAAAAGACTATAAAGACTCCCTAATTGTTTTACACTTTTCTTAATATTGAGGTAACTCTGTTTGCGATGAAATTAGATTGAATAGGCTGATGGTAAATTCATTTAAGAATTGTGGCAAAGAACTGAAGATACTTTGTATTCAGACTCACTAGAGGTTCTGAGTACTGTTCATAAATTGAATCATGAATCAGAATGGTTGACTAGCTCTTCTTTGTATTTGTATCTTTTCTTTTTTCTTATTCTATTTTTTTTTTCAATTCTTTGTTATTTCAATAGAATTCTATAGAATAAGAAATCTATGAACTTTTTATGAGTGGATTCATGAAATTGTTTCATAAAAAGCCGTAAGTAAGAATCCTATTTTGACTCTGCACCATTGATTCCACTATGATTATGAATCAATAATGGAATCATTCCTTCATTTCATAGAGATAGGGATAGGGGGCATCATTCACATGGATATAGTAAGTTTCGCTTGGGCTGCTTTAATGGTAGTGTTTACATTTTCTCTTTCACTTGTAGTATGGGGAAGGAGTGGGCTTTAGAGCTAGGAATAGGAATAATACTTTACTGAAAAATCTACTTATATCAATTGTGATCATTTTGCAAAAGCTTAAAAAAACTTGACTTGCTTTAGTTTATCTATATCTATATATTATTTCTTAGATATATTAGTAGTATTATATTCTTAGTAATATTCTCTTATTCTATTAGTATTAGATTTCTTCCTATATTAATATTAAAGAAAGAGTTTTCTTTTCTTATTCTTTATTTATTCTTTTTAATATCTAATACTTAAATATCTAATATTTCTAATATTATTAGATTTCTCTAATTCTTTAATATATGATTTAATATATGATATGGTATTTATATGGTATATAGTATATGCCCGTACTATTCTTCCTACATTAATTCTTTCGATGGGCCCCGGATCCATATAAATAAGCATAAGAAGAGATATAAAAAATGAGGAATTCAAGGAGTTGGGCTTGCAATTCTTTTGGATTGATCAAAATGCATACAAATGGGTGTAGAGAAAAAATTTAAAATTTGAGGACTCTTTCATTTTGATAT